TTCACCGTAGCTTAAACCTGCAGAGCACGCCACTGAAGCTGGCAAAGTGGGCCCTCAAAAGCCCCGTGGACACTAAAGGCTAGGTCCTGGCCTTGCAATCAGCCTAGGCTACACTTACACATGCAAGTATCCGCCCACCCGTGAGGATGCCCAAGTTCTCTATTTGAGACCTCGGAGCAGGTATCAGGCGCGAGCCCCCCTCAGCCCATAACACCTTGTTCAGCCACACCCCCAAGGGCACTCAGCAGTGATTAACCTTAGGCAATAAGCGAAAGCTTGACCTAGTGGTAGCCAACAGAGCCGGTAAACCTCGTGCCAGCCACCGCGGTGATACGGAGGGCTCAAGTTGATCGCCGTCGGCGTAAGGTGTGGTTAGAGTAAAAACTAGAGTAAAACTAAAAGAAAACGGAGCAGTGTAACGCCAACCACCGTATGTCGGAGAACCAGAAACGAAAGTAGTTTTATACATCTTGATTCCACGAAGGCTAAGAAACAAACTGGGACTAGATACCCCACTATGCTTAGCTGTAAACAATGATGGGACCTCACACTCAACCCATCCGCCCGGATACTACGAGCGCAAGCTTAAAACCCAAAGGACTTGGCGGTGCTTTAGACCCAACTAGAGGAGCCTGTTCTCCAACCGACACTTCCCGTTAAACCTCACCCTTTCTCGTAACTTACAGCCTGTATACCGCCGTCGCCAGCCTACCCTATGATGGACCCGCAGTGAGCTTGAACGATAACCCTACTCCAGAATGACAGGTCGAGGCGCAGCTTATGAAAGGGGCTAAGAATGGGCTACATTCGCTTACTTCAAGCGCATACGGAAACTTAACACTGAAATACATAGGTTGAAGGTGGATCTAGCAGTAAGAGGGGAATAGCGTGCCCCTCTGAAGCAGGCCAGAAAGCGCGCACACACCGCCCGTCACTCTCCCTTAGCCACATACCACGGTAACATCATTTTATTCCAAAAGGTTCATGATAACGAGGGGAGGAAAGTCGAAACATGGTAAGTGTACCGGAAGGTGCACTTGGATAACCTCTATCAGAACATAGTTTAACCAGCCAAAACACCCTGTTTACACCAGGACATTGCCCGTGCAAATCGAGCTGATCTGACGCCGAAAAGCTAGCCTACTACGCAAACACAACAACCAATATTAATACCCCCTAACATACTACAAATCACTAGACCAAATCATTTTTCCACCTAAGTATGAGCGACAGAAAAGGACACATTTTTAGAGCAATAGAGACAGTACCGCAAGGGAAAAGCTGAAAGAAAAATGAAATACTCAACTCAAGCACCAAAAAGCAAAGCTTAAAGCTTGTACCTTTTGCATCATGGTCTAGCCAGCATTACTTAGGCAAAGCGCACTTTAGTCTAAGCCCCCGAAACCAGGTGAGCTACTTCAAGACAGCCTAATATAAGGGCGAACCCGTCCCTGTAGCAAAAGGGTGGGACGATCTTCAAGTAGAGGTGACATACCTATCGAACCTGGCTATAGCTGGTTGCTTGAAAAATGGATAGAAGTTCAGCCTTGCCCTTTCCTCAGCCACCCTCACTTTAGTCTCCACTCATAGGAATCTAACGAATAGCGCAAGAGTTAGTCACAGGAGGTACAGCTCCTCTGATATAGGACACAGCCTTACACAGGAGGGTAAAGATCATTTTACCTCAAGGCCTTACCCGCAGTAGGCTTGAAAGCAGCCACCTTTAAAGAAAGCGTTGTAGCTCAGATCGGCAAATATGCCTAAAATACGGATAATTCAATCTTAACCCCCTATCACTATCAAGCCGTTCAATACAACTATTGAAGCGAAAATGCTAGAATGAGTAACAAGAGACCCCAGACTCTCTCCCAGCACAAGCGTACCTCGGAACGAACCCGCACCGAAATTCAACGGCCCCAAAACCAGAGGAGACTGATCATTAACTCTCAACCCACAAGAAAACCCCTCAGTAAACCCTCCCGTTAACCCTACACAGGAGTGCACCCCGGGAAAGACTTAAAGAAGGAGAAGGAACTCGGCAAACACATATTCTGAAGCCCCGCCTGTTTACCAAAAACACCGCCTCTTGCTGATAATTGAAGAATAAGAGGTCGAGCCTGCCCACTGACTATATGTTCAACGGCCACGGTATTTTGACCGTGCAAAGGTAGCGTAATCACTTGTCTTTTAAATTGAGACCTGTATGAACGGAATAACGAGGGCTTAACTGTCTCCTCCCTCCAGTCAGTGAAATTGATCTCCCCGTGCAAAAGCGGGGATTCCCACATAAGACGAGAAGACCCTATGGAGCTTTAGACACCCAACAGACCAAGTAAAAATTAGTCTAGACCAACAGACAAGACTCGACTTGGACCCCTGCCTGGATGTCTTTGGTTGGGGCGACCACGGGGAAAAATAAACCCCCCACGTAGAATGGGAGCAACTTTCTCATACGTACATATTCTCTCATCCTCCTTAAACCTAGAATGCCAATTCAAAGTAGCAGAACCTTCTGATCTAATATTGATCCGGCCTCACGGCCGAACAACGGACCGAGTTACCCTAGGGATAACAGCGCTATCCCCTTACAGAGACCCTATCGACAAGGGGGTTTACGACCTCGATGTTGGATCGGGACATCCTAATGGCGCAGCCGTTATTAAGGGTTCGTTTGTTCAACGATTAAAGTCCCACGTGATCTGAGTTCAGACCGGAGTAATCCAGGTCGGTTTCTATCTATGAATGTGCCCCTTCCTAGTACGAAAGGACCGGACGGGGAGAGCCCATCCCACATCGACGCCCTTTCACCACCTGATGAAGCCATCTAAAACAGGTAAGGTGACACACACCCCCACGTCGAGACAAAGACCAGCTAAGGTAGCAGAGCACGGCACACTGCCGAAGCCTTAATCCCTTCGCACGAAGGTTCAAATCCTTCCCCTAGCTCCCCTACAGGAGCTGTGCCCGAACCCAAGGATCACTTTGATAGAGTGAACTATGAGGGTTGAAATCCCTCCAACTCCCACAAAAACGGGCCTCGCACCCCTCCTGAAGAAATCAAAACTCTTACTGCTTCTACTACACTACTTCCTATGTGACAGACCCCCCCCCCTTTTTGGGGGGTAGGGGGGTAAACTTCAAAAATCCATTAGTCTTTATTTCACTTCTTTAATATCTTATTAGTCTTCAATTCTTAGCCCAAAAACGATTTTTAAACCCTATGTCTACCCTAGCATTAAATTTTTAGTCTTTATACTATACTATGCATTATTATGCATATATTTATATTAACCATTATAAATAACCATAATATGTACTTATATAAAGACTAAATTTTTAAAATCACCTAGTAGTTTATTTGACTGCATTTGTCCTTCCTCCACTAGTCGCTGGACCCAAAACACGCATATGTTAAGGTCTCACGGAATAGTGTAACTGAACACTCAGGATTGTAAATTCGACCTATGTCATTGTGGTCTCGAGCATCCATGAATGATAGTGAGGGACAATCTTATTGGGGGTAGCTACACAGTGAGGTAGGGAACTATTATTGTAGAGATTACTATCAGTGATTTTTTACAGGCTAGGGATTCCACTCTTCAGGGCCATGCACCTGCTTGTTTCCATCCACGTACATTGGCACTCGCATTGACTAATGCTTGAAACCATACTCCTCGTTACCCACCATGCCGAGCTTTCACTCCAGCGGGTAAGGGGTTATTTAATTTTTTTTTCTCATCTCATTAACATATCAATGTAAACTCAGAAGTTGTACAAGGTTGAACATATGTTGTATTTATGATTATAAAGAAACAATAATCCATGGTTTAATGACATACCTGAAGATTCCCCCCCCCCCCCTTTTTTTAAGGCAAGCGGGACTTTAACCCACATGATACGACTGCAATCCGGACGCTTTAATTAAGCTAAAGCCTTTCTAGATGGGTAGGCCTCGATCCTACAAACTTATAGTTAACAGCTATACGCTCAAGCCAGCGAGCTTCCATCTTTTAAAACATCAAGCCTTCCCCGCCGTTGGCAGGGAGGCGGGGAAGGCCCCGGTAGGTTTCTAGCCTACGTCTTTAGACTTGCAATCTAACGTGTGACACCCCGAGGGCCGTGGCACGAAGAGGACTCTCACCCCTGTATGTGGAGCTACAATCCACCGCTTTACTCAGCCATCGTACCTGTGATAATTACACGTTGACTCTTCTCTACTAACCACAAAGACATCGGGACTCTTTACCTAATCTTCGGGGCATGAGCCGCGATAGTAGGAACCGCCCTTAGTCTTATCATCCGGGCCGAGCTTAGTCAACCAGGAAGTCTCCTGGGTAACGACCAGCTTTACAATGTTGTTGTAACAGCCCACGCCTTCGTTATAATCTTCTTTATAGTGATGCCAATTATAATCGGAGGCTTCGGAAATTGATTAATCCCCCTAATGATCGGAGCCCCCGACATGGCCTTCCCCCGAATAAATAACATAAGCTTCTGACTCCTGCCCCCCTCCTTCCTCCTCCTCTTAACCTCCTCTGCGGTAGAAGCCGGGTCTGGGACCGGATGGACAGTTTACCCGCCACTAGCTGGGAACCTGGCCCACGCTGGAGCGTCCGTGGATCTGACCATCTTCTCGCTTCACCTCGCTGGGATTTCTTCCATCCTAGGAGCAATTAACTTTATTACAACCATTATTAACATAAAACCCCCTGCCGCCTCCCCGTACCAGCTCCCCCTATTCGTGTGAGCCGTTCTGGTTACTGCTGTGCTTCTCCTCCTCTCTCTCCCAGTCCTAGCAGCTGGTATTACAATGCTGTTGACTGACCGAAACCTGAACACCACCTTCTTCGACCCTGCAGGGGGAGGTGATCCTATCCTATATCAGCACCTGTTCTGATTCTTCGGGCACCCCGAGGTGTATATTCTTATTCTGCCAGGGTTCGGCATGGTCTCTCATGTCGTCGCTTATTACGCAGGTAAAAAAGAACCATTCGGGTATATGGGCATGGTCTGAGCCATGATGGCCATCGGCCTTCTCGGCTTCATTGTTTGAGCCCACCACATGTTCACAGTGGGTATGGACGTAGACACCCGGGCATACTTCACCTCGGCAACAATAATCATCGCTATCCCCACAGGAGTTAAAGTATTCAGCTGACTAGCCACACTGCACGGGGGAAACATTAAATGAGACACCCCCCTCCTCTGGGCCCTTGGCTTTATCTTCCTCTTCACTGTAGGAGGCCTAACAGGGATCGTACTCGCGAATTCATCCCTAGACATCATTCTTCATGACACATACTACGTAGTAGCCCACTTCCACTACGTACTCTCCATAGGAGCTGTCTTTGCTATCATAGCCGGTTTCGTCCACTGATTCCCCCTGTTCTCAGGCTACACCCTTCACCCAACATGAACAAAAGTTCACTTTGGGGTAATGTTTACAGGAGTTAACATAACATTCTTCCCACAGCACTTCCTAGGCCTAGCCGGAATGCCTCGACGATATTCGGATTACCCTGACGCCTACACCCTCTGAAACACACTCTCCTCCCTGGGCTCCCTGGTATCCCTGATCGCAGTAATTATGTTCTTATTTATCCTTTGAGAAGCATTCACCTCAAAACGTGAGGTCCTGTCAACAGAGATGACAACAACGAACATGGAGTGACTCCATGGCTGCCCCCCTCCATATCACACCCTTGAAGAGCCAACTTTCGTGTTGCCGCAACAAGAAAGGAGGGAATCGAACCCCCGTCTGGTGATTTCAAGTCACCCACATAAGCCACTCTGCTACTTCCTTTAGGTAGAGATGTTAGTCGAACATCCACGGCACTGCCTTGTCAGGGCAGAAGTGCGAGTTAGACTCTCGTACATCTTTCGTAACGCCATTCAACCTATGTCCTCCCCGACTCAAATTGGATTCCAAGACGCAGGAGCACCTATAATAGAGGAACTTCTTCACTTCCACGATCACGCTCTCATAGTTGTTTTCCTAATCAGTGCCTTTGTCTTGTATATTATCACCACAATGGTGACTACAAGTTTAACTAACAAAAGCCTCATGGACTCACAAGAAATAGAAATCATCTGAACCGTTCTCCCTGCAATCGTCCTAGTTCTGATTGCCCTTCCATCCCTGCGAATTCTTTACCTAGCAGACGAAATCAACGACCCCCACCTAACAATCAAGGCTGTCGGCCACCAATGGTACTGAACATACGAGTATACTGATTACCAGAATATTAGCTTTGACTCCTACATGATTCAGACCCCTGATCTCGGACCAGGCCAACTTCGCCTCCTGGAAACAGACCATCGTATGGTGGTCCCATCAACGTCCCCTATTCGCATCCTGACTTCAGCCGAAGACGTCTTACATTCTTGAGCAGTTCCCTCCCTTGGGGTAAAAATAGACGCCGTTCCCGGACGCCTTAATCAAACAGCATTCTTAACCACACGACCCGGCCTGTTCTATGGGCAATGCTCGGAAATCTGCGGAGCTAATCATAGCTTTATACCCATCGTAGTCGAAGCTGTCCCACTAAAGTTCTTTGAAGACTGGTCTATGCTGATACTAGAAGACTCTTCGCTGAGAAGCTAATAGCCAAGCGTCAGCCTTTTAAGCTGGAGACTGGTGATTCGACCCACCCTCAGTGATATGCGGCCTCCTCTCCCAAACTGACTCATTTCCCTTCTGGTAGCATGAGCTACAATTACAGGTAAGCTTCCTTATGGATTCTCCCACACTAATCTTTTTGCCCCTCCCCGAAAGAAAAAGCCTTCCCTCTTCTCTCGAATCTGAAAATTCTTCCGTGGCCGGTAACGTCCTGGCCCACATTACACCTCCTTCCAAATTTGGGGTCTCCCTCATGTTCCTTGCACTGGCAACCCCCATTCTCTTAGTCACGCTTCCCACCAACCGCTACCTAGCTGGTCGGTATCTAGCCGTAAAAAACTGAGCCCTAGCTCACTTCGTCCATCATATTATACTCCCTTTAACCCCTCCAATACACAAGTGAGCAATTTACTTCACTAGTATTATGACCTACCTCCTGCTTCTTAATCTCATAGGCCTGATACCCTACATCTACGCCCCAACATCTAACATGCTCATTACACTAGGACTTGCCATCCCCGCAACAATCGCCACCATCTCCCTCGGGATGCGCACCCAGCCCGCTCACGCCCTGGCCCACCTGGTCCCTGAAGGCTCACCAATACCTCTTGTCCCCTTTCTGATCTTGATCGAAACCATGAGCCTGCTTATCCGCCCTCTTGCCCTAGGAATCCGACTTGCTGCCAATCTTACAGCAGGCCATCTTCTTATTAAACTACTCTCCTCCGCCACAAAAATTTTAATTAGTACACTTCCGCTCCTCGCCCTTTTTACACTAACTGCACTCACAGTGATAACGCTCTTAGAACTAGCAGTTGCAGTCATTCAAGCATACGTATTCACCCTTCTACTTGCACTTTACACTCAAGAAAACGTTTAATGGCCCATCAGACACACCCGTACCACATAGTTGACCCAAGCCCGTGACCTCTTACAGGTGCCGCAGGCGCCTTCCTAATAACCTCAGGGTTAGCCGCCTGATTCCACTCCCAATCCGCCATCCTCTTGACTACCGGAACAGCTATCCTCCTACTAACTATATATCAATGGTGACGAGACATCATCCGTGAAGGAACATATTTAGGGCACCATACACCTCCTGTCCAAAAAGGCCTCCGCTACGGGATGATCCTCTTTATTACCTCCGAAGTTTTCTTCTTCTTAGGATTCTTCTGAGCTTTCTACCACTCAAGCCTCGCCCCCACCCCTGAATTAGGGGGAGCATGACCTCCGACAGGCATCAGCCCCCTGGACCCGATAGAAGTCCCACTGCTCAACACTGCGGTCCTCCTGGCCTCTGGAGTTACTGTCACCTGGGCACACCACTCCCTCATTGAGCAAGACCGGCGCCAGGCCATCCACGCCCTGGCCCTTACCATCCTTCTAGGCTTCTACTTCACTTTTCTTCAAGCTATGGAATACCATGAGGCCCCCTTTACAATCGCGGACGGCGTGTACGGCTCAACATTTTTTGTAGCCACAGGCTTCCACGGACTTCACGTTATCATCGGATCCACCTTCCTAGCAGTCTGCCTATACCGACAAATCAAATACCATTTTACATCTCAGCACCATTTCGGATTTGAAGCAGCCGCCTGATACTGACACTTCGTAGACGTTGTTTGGCTATTCCTCTATGTCTCCATCTACTGATGAGGTTCTTAGATCTTTCTAGTAACAAAACAGTATGGGTGGCTTCCAACCACCCGGTCTTGGCGCAATTCCAAGGAAAGATAATGAACCTTATAGTGGCAGTCCCAGCGATTTCCCTTGCAATCTCAGTGATTCTGACCGTAGTCTCCTTCTGACTTCCCTTGGTTACACCCGACTCAGAGAAGCTCTCCCCATATGAGTGCGGATTTGACCCCCTGGGCTCAGCTCGCTTGCCATTCTCCCTGCGCTTCTTTCTAGTGGCCATTCTGTTTCTCCTCTTCGACTTAGAGATTGCACTCCTCTTACCCACCCCCTGGGGTGACCAGCTTCCCGCCCCTCTCACAACTTTCTTCTGAGTCTCTGCTATCTTAATCCTGTTGATCCTAGGCTTTATCTACGAATGAGCAGAGGGAGGCCTAGAATGGGCCGAATGGGCAGTTAGTTAAAACAAAACATTTGATTTCGGCTCAAAAGTCTGTGGTTCGAGTCCACAACCGCCCAATGACCCCCGTGCACTTCACATTCTCGACCGCATTCGCACTGGGCCTCCTTGGACTAGCATTCCACCGCATCCACCTTTTATCCGTCTTGCTCTGTCTTGAAGGGGTAATGCTATCTCTGTTTCTGGCCATCTCACTATGGTCCCTACAATTAAACTCTACCACCACCACACCCCTGCCCATACTCCTGTTAGCGCTGGCCGCGTGCGGAGCCAGTGCCGGTTTAGCCCTCCTAGTGGCTACAGCCCGGACCCACGGTAATGACCGAATACAAACACTTAGTCTACTGAAGTGTTAAAAATCCTTATACCTACGACCATACTTCTGCCAATAGCCTGGCTCTCGCCGGCCTCCTGGCTCTGACCTAACGTGCTCTGCTACAGCCTTGCAATTGCAATCCTCTCTCTCCCCTGACTAAAAACCTGCTCTGAGACAGGCTGGATCGTCCTAAACAAACTGCTAGCTAGTGACCCCCTCTCCGCACCTCTTCTTGTGCTCACGTGCTGGCTCCTTCCCCTTATAATCCTGGCAAGCCAAAATCATACCAAGCAAGAACCAACCAACCACCAACGCACATTCATTTGCCTGCTTGCCTTCCTTCAAATTTTCCTAGTAGCGGCTTTCGGGGCTACAGAAATAATTATATTCTATGTAATATTTGAAGCCACCCTACTCCCCACCCTAGTTCTAATCACTCGCTGGGGAAATCAAGCAGAACGACTAAACGCCGGCACATACTTTCTTTTCTACACACTAGCAGGCTCTCTCCCGCTCTTGGTCGCCCTCCTTTTCCTCCACAGCTACATGGGCTCCCTCTCAATACTAACCTTGCAATTCTGTAATATCTCTCTTCTACCCACGAACGCCTCTAAACTATGATGATTAGCCTGTCTTCTTGCTTTCCTAGTTAAAATGCCACTATACGGAGTTCACCTTTGGCTACCTAAAGCGCACGTAGAAGCCCCAATTGCAGGCTCTATAGTTCTTGCAGCCATTCTTCTCAAATTAGGGGGCTACGGAATAATCCGTATCTCCCCTGCCTTGGTACCCCTGACAAAACAACTCACCTACCCATTAATTGCCCTTGCCCTTTGAGGCGTCATTATAACCAGCTCAATCTGTCTTCGTCAAACCGACCTAAAGTCCCTAATCGCTTACTCGTCTGTCAGCCACATAAGCTTGGTTGCCGCAGGAATTCTCACCCAGACACCCTGAGGCATTTCCGGCGCACTAATCTTAATGATTGCCCACGGTTTAACCTCCTCCGCCCTATTCTGCCTAGCCAACACATCCTATGAACGAACCCACACCCGAGCCATGCTCCTCACCCGGGGCCTGCAGGCCCTGTTCCCGCTGATAACCGCCTGATGGTTTACCGCTAGCCTAGCCAATCTAGCCCTTCCCCCCCTTCCAAACCTTCTTGGAGAACTAATAATTATAACGTCACTTTTCGACTGGTCATGATGAACCATCATCATAACCGGATTAGGAACATTAGTTACAGCCACATACACTCTTTACCTCTTCCTAACAACCCAACGGGGCCCCACCCCTGCGCACATCATCGACCTTCAACCTACCCACTCACGAGAACATCTCCTAATTACCCTCCACCTTCTGCCCCTAATCCTCCTCATCCTAAAACCTGAGCTTTCAGGAGGCTGAGCATGTTGTGAGAGTAGTTTAACAAAAACGTTAGATTGTGATTCTGAAGATAAGGACTAAAACCCCTTCCCCCACCGAGAGAGGCCTTAAAGCATCGGAATCTGCTAAATTTCGGAACCTCAATTAACCCTGGGGCTCACTCGAAGCTTTTAAAGGATAACAGCCCATCCGTTGGCCTTAGGAGCCAAAACCTCTTGGTGCAAATCCAAGTAGAAGCTATGCCCCCTACCCCTTTGATCCTAAGCTCCAGCTTGGTCATTGTCATTATTACCCTCCTGGCCCCCGTAGTTCTGTCCGTACCCCCTTACTCAACAAAGCCTAAATGGCTACTTCCCCAAGCCAAAACAGCAGTCAAATCAGCATTTATAGTCAGCCTACTACCCCTGTTCCTTTTCCTAGCCCAAGGCACTGAGACCGTAATGACTTCATGAACCTGAACAAACGCATCAATATTTAACATCACCATCAGCTTTAAATTTGACCTCTATTCCATTATTTTCCTACCCGTCGCCCTCTATGTAACATGAGCCATCCTTGAGTTCGCAACATGATACATGCACTCCGACCCAAACATCGAACGATTTGTAAAATTCCTCCTTATTTTCCTTGTTGCCATACTAATTCTCGTCACAGCAAACAACATGTTCCAACTTTTTATTGGCTGAGAAGGCGTAGGTATTATATCCTTCCTACTCATCGGATGATGGCACGGACGGGCAGATGCCAACACTGCTGCCCTGCAAGCAGTCCTATATAACCGGATCGGTGATATCGGACTGATTCTAGCCATGGTCTGAATAGCCACAACCTTGAACTCTTGGGAAATACACCAAATTATAGCAACTGCGAACAACTTCGACCTCACACTCCCCCTGCTAGGCCTTATCCTCGCAGCCACCGGAAAATCTGCCCAATTCGGGCTCCATCCCTGACTCCCTTCTGCAATAGAGGGCCCTACTCCGGTCTCCGCCCTACTCCACTCGAGCACCATGGTAGTTGCCGGGATCTTCCTCCTCATCCGAACTAGTCCCCTAATGCAAAACAACCCCTCAGCTCTTACCTTATGTCTCTGCCTCGGCGCCTTAACCACCTTCTTCACCGCCACCTGTGCACTCACCCAGAACGACATCAAAAAAATTATTGCATTCTCTACATCTAGCCAACTCGGCCTGATGATAGTCGCCATCGGCCTAAACCAACCCCATCTGGCCTTCCTGCATATCTGCACCCATGCCTTCTTCAAGGCCATGTTATTCCTGTGCTCGGGATCCATCATCCACAGCCTAAACAACGAACAGGACATCCGCAAAATGGGAGGATTACATCACTTGGCCCCCGTTACATCCTCCTGCCTAATCCTTGGAAGCCTAGCCCTTACGGGCACCCCTTTCCTAGCCGGATTCTTCTCTAAAGACGCCATCATTGAGGCCCTGAACACATCAAACCTGAACGCCTGGGCCCTTTTCCTGACCCTTCTAGCTACGTCCTTCACGGCCGCCTACAGCCTACGTATCGTGTTCTTCGTCTCTATTGCCCATCCGCGGCTCCCCACTACCACCCCAATCGACGAGAACAACCCCGCCATTATTAAGCCTCTCGCACGTCTCGCTGTAGGTAGTATTATTGCAGGACTCCTCATCATCTCCTGTATCCTCCCCTCCAAAACCCCCACTCTAACAATAGACCTCCCCCTTAAACTGGCAGCCCTCACAGTAACAGCCTTCGGCCTCCTCGGAGCACTCGACCTTGCCTCCCTTACAACAAAACAATACAAAATCACACCTAATCTGCCACTTCACCACTTCTCAAGTATGCTGGGGTATTACCCCTCTATCATCCATCGGCTCTTCCCAAAACTAGCGCTGCTGTTCGGACAGAAAATTGCTACTCAAGCAATCGACCAAACGTGGTTAGAAGCCCTGGGCCCTAAAGCTGCCTCATCACTTAGCACACCCCTGATCACCCTGACTAGTGATGCCCAGCAAGGAACCCCTAAAACCTTCCTGACCCTATTCCTTCTCACCCTGGTTTTAGCCCTCGCTAGCATGATCCCCTAACTATTCGGACCGCACCCCGGCTGAGACCTCGAGTTAGCTCAAGGGCCACAAACAACGCTACCAATAACGCCCACCCCCCGATAACCAAACCCCCTCCTCCAAACGAGTACATCAGTGCCACCCCTCCTGCATCCCCCTGAAACACTGAAAAATCCATTTGTTCCTCCACAGGAATCCAAGAACCCTCATACCACCCCCCACAAAGCACCCCCCCTCCTAACACTACTCCTGCCACATACAACCCTAAGTATATAGCAACGTACCCGCTTCCTCAGCTCTCAGGGTAAGGCTCCGCGGCCAAGGCCGCAGAGTAAGCAAACACAACCAGCATCCCCCCCAAATAAATAAGAAACAGAGTCAAAGACAAGAAAGACCCCCCATGCCCCGCTAAAACCCCACTCCCCGCCCCCGCTACAACAACAAGCCCCAGAGCAGCAAAGTAAGGTGAAGGATTGGAAGCTACCGCAACCATCCCCGCCACCAACCCGAACAATAATATATGTAGAGTGTAACTCATTGTTCTTACCTGGACTCCAACCAGGACCTACAGCTTGAAAAACTATCGTTGTCACTCAACCACAAGAACCCAATGGCCAGCCTCCGAAAGACCCACCCTCTCTTGAAAGTCGGTAATGACGCACTAGTTGACCTCCCCACTCCCGCGACCTTATCAGTATGATGAAACTTTGGGTCACTCCTTGGCCTATGCTTAATCATCCAAATCGCCACTGGCCTCTTCCTTGCTATACACTACACCCCTGATATCGACTCCGCCTTCTCTTCCGTAGCCCATATCTGCCGAGACGTAAACTACGGATGACTAATTCGAAACATGCACGCCAACGGAGCCTCCTTCTTCTTCATTTGCATCTACGCCCACATCGCCCGAGGCCTCTATTACGGCTCTTACCTATACAAAGCGACCTGAAATCTCGGAGTAGTACTCCTCCTTCTTGTAATAATAACGGCCTTCATGGGCTATGTCCTCCCCTGAGGACAAATATCTTTCTGAGGAGCAACCGTCATTACTAACCTCCTATCTGCTTTCCCATACGTAGGGGACACCCTAGTCCAATGAATCTGGGGCGGCTTCTCGGTAGACAACGCCACCCTCACCCGCTTCTTCACCCTCCACTTCCTTATGCCCTTCGTCATCGTAGCAGCCACAGTCCTCCACCTCCTTTTCCTACATGAGACAGGGTCAAATAACCCGCTGGGGCTGACCCGCAACGCGGACAAAGTGTCATTCCACCCATACTTCTCCTACAAAGACATCCTAGGCTTCCTAGCCCTTCTTGCACTCCTCGCAACACTTGCCATATTTACCCCTAATCTCCTCGGTGATCCCGACAACTTCACCCCTGCTAACCCCTTAGTAACTCCCCCCCACATCAAACCCGAGTGGTACTTCCTGTTTGCTTACGCCATCCTCCGGTCCATTCCAAACAAATTAGGCGGAGTCCTAGCCCTCCTCGCATCCATCCTCATCCTGATGGCAATACCATTCCTTCACACTTCAAAATTCCGAGGCTTGAACTTCCGCCCGGCCTCTCAATGAGTTTTCTGAATCTTCCTGGGGAATGTACTTCTCCTTACGTGGATTGGAGGTATACCGGTTGAACAACCCTATACCCTTGTAGGCCAGGCCGCCTCCTTCCTATACTTTTTCGCTATTATTGTGCTCTTCCCCTTGGTCGGATGAGCAGAAAATCAGCTCCTTGTAGAAGATGAGTGCAATAAGTAGCTCAGCCAGTCAAGAACGCCGACCTTGTAAGCCGGAAGTCGGGGGTTCAAATCCCCCCTTTTGCTGTAAATTAGACAGGGAGGACTTTCACCTCCATCTTCGACCCCCAAAGCCGAAATCTTTCATTAAACTACTCTCTAACAATGGGACGCAGACCCCCCCCCTTTTTGGGGGGTAGGGGGGTAAACTTCAAAAATCCATTAGTCTTTATTTCACTTCTTTAATATCTTATTAGTCTTCAATTCTTAGCCCAAAAACGATTTTTAAACCCTATGTCTACCCTAGCATTAAATTTTTAGTCTTTATACTATACTATGCATTATTATGCATATATTTATATTAACCATTATAAATAACCATAATATGTACTTATATAAAGACTAAATTTTTAAAATCACCTAGTAGTTTATTTGACTGCATTTGTCCTTCCTCCACTAGTCGCTGGACCCAAAACACGCATATGTTAAGGTCTCACGGAATAGTGTAACTGAACACTCAGGATTGTAAATTCGACCTATGTCATTGTGGTCTCGAGCATCCATGAATGATAGTGAGGGACAATCTTATTGGGGGTAGCTACACAGTGAGGTAGGGAACTATTATTGTAGAGATTACTATCAGTGATTTTTTACAGGCTAGGGATTCCACTCTTCAGGGCCATGCACCTGCTTGTTTCCATCCACGTACATTGGCACTCGCATTGACTAATGCTTGAAACCATACTCCTCGTTACCCACCATGCCGAGCTTTCACTCCAGCGGGTAAGGGGTTATTTAATTTTTTTTTCTCATCTCATTAACATATCAATGTAAACTCAGAAGTTGTACAAGGTTGAACATATGTTGTATTTATGATTATAAAGAAACAATAATCCATGGTTTAATGACATACCTGAAGATTCCCCGGGTACTACTCGCAAACGTTGGTAAGGCGTAGCCCTTAACTTGGAGGTTAAACCCCTCTCCCTCGGAGTGCTCACACACCTGTTTAACCCTCTGGCCATCATCATCCCCGTGATCCTAGCCGTGGCCTTTCTAACCCTGCTAGAACGTAAAATCCTCGGCTATATACAACTGCGCAAAGGCACCAATATCGTTGGCCCCTACGGCCTACTCCAACCATTCGCCGACGGGATAAGTCTTTTTACCAAAGAACCCGTCCGCCCCTCAACAGCCTCCCCCTTCCTGTTTATCCTGGCCCCCATCCTTGCCCTTACCCTCGCCCTTACCCTGTGAGCCCCCCTACCCCTCCCCTACCCCCTTATAGACCTCAACCTAGGCATCATATTCATTTTAGCCCTCTCCAGCCTTGCCGTTTATTCTATCCTGGGCTCAGGTTGAGCCTCCAACTCAAAATATGCACTTATCGGTGCACTCCGAGCAGTTGCCCAAACCATCTCATACGAAGTCAGCCTAGGCCTTATCATCCTAAACGCTGTAATCCTCACCGGAGGGTTCACCCTGCAGACCTTTAACATCTCCCAAGAAGCCGTCTGACTCCTTATCCCTATCTGACCCCTCGCAGCTATATGGTATATTTCTACACTTGCAGAGACCAATCGAGCCCCTTTCGACCTTACTGAAGGAGAATCAGAGCTAGTCTCCGGATTCAACGTGGAGTACGCAGGCGGGCCCTTCGCACTCTTCTTTCTAGCAGAGTACACCAACATCCTAATGATAAACACAATATCCACCGTATTATTCCTAGGAGCCCTCCATCTCCCAACCTTCCCCACCCTCACAACCCTCAACTTAATAATTAAAGCAACTATCCTCTCCATGGTCTTCCTATGAGTCCGAGCCTCCTACCCCCGCTTCCGATATGATCAGCTTATACACCTCACCTGAAAGAACTTCTTACCCCTCGCATTGGCCTTCCTAATCTTTCAGTTGGCCCTTCCCATTGCCTCCACGGGCCTTCCCTCAGTCCTCTAACCCCCCCCCCCGTAAAGTCAGTCAATAAGGCTCTTGGGTTCATGTCTCGAGAATGCAGGTTAAAATCCTGCCTTTACAACATGAACACTTTGGCCACCCTCACCCTTGGGTCATCGCTCCTCTTGGGCACCTTGATCACCGTATCAAGCTCCCACTGGTTCTACGCCTGACTGGGCCTTGAAATCAACACCCTGGCCATTCTCCCCTTACTAGCGGGCCCCCAACACGCTCGAGCAATTGAAGCTACCACAAAATACTTCCTATCCCAAGCCACTGCATCTGCCACAATTCTATTTGCTGCCATCACCAACGCCTGATTAACAGGCCAGTGAGACATTCTACAAATAACCCACCCAGTCCCTGCAACAATGCTTACTGCTGCACTCGCACTGAAAATCGGACTCGCCCCCCTCCACACCTGAGTCCCAGAAGTGCTTCAAGGATTAGACTTGAATACTGGCCTCATCGTTGCCACCTGACAAAAACTCGCCCCCTTCACCTTAATCCTTCAGACCCACCAAAGCAACTCTCCCCTCCTCATCTCCCTCGGCCTTATCTCCATCCTCGTCGGGGGCTGAGCAGGCCTCAATCAAACCCAACTCCGCAAGATCCTAGCATACTCCTCCGTTGCCCACCTCGGCTGAGCTATCCTCATTGTCCAATTCTCCCCTCGACTAGCTACCATTGCGTTTATTACATACCTTGCCATAACATTCTCCACATTCCTTCTCTTCAAACAAGCTAACTCTACGAGCATCAACAGCCTCGCCACCTCGTGGACGACCTCTCCTATACTTGCCGCCATCGCCCCCCTCATCCTCCTCTCCCTTGCGGGCCTCCCCCCTCTAACAGGATTCATACCAAAATGATTAATCCTCCAAGAACTAATCAAACAAGACCTGGGCTTCACTGCCACCTTAGCTGCCATAGCAGCCCTTCTCAGTCTCTACTTCTATCTACGTCTCTCATACGCTATAACGCTGACAATCTCCCCCAACACCCTTCAAAGCATCGCCCCCTGGCGACTTCGTTCTCTCACCCTCTCTTTGCCACTCGCCATCTCCACGTGCGCAGTTGTCCTTCTCCTTCCTCTCACACCTTCTCTCTTAGCCTTACTACCTATTTAAGAGACTTAGGTTAACCGCCTAAACCCTAAGCCTTCAAAGCTTTTAATGGGGGTTAAAATCCCTCAGTCCCTGGAGAACAGCAAGCCGAACCCTCTACTCTCATCAACCATTATAACCTGGCCATACTATACACTTATATAAAAACAATTTTTAAAATCACCTAGTAGTTTATTTGACTGCATTTGTCCTTCCTCCACCAGTGATTTACACAAGAACATCAATAATGTAAAGATCTCACGGAATAGTATAACTGAGCACTCAGAATTGTAAATTCGACCTATATCAATGTGGTCCCGAGCATCCATGAATGATAGTGAGGAACAATCTTACTGGGGATAGCTACACAGTGAGATAGAGAACTATTACTGTAAAGATTACTATCAGTGATTTTTTACAGGCTAGGAATTCCACTCTTCAGGACATGCACTCGCTTGTTTCCATCCACATACATTGGCACTCACCCCAGTACTCCTAGAAAGAGGGGCCTCGCACCCCTCCTGAAGAGATCAAAACTCTTAGTGCTTCTACTACACTACTTCCTATGTGACAAACCCCTTTGGGAAGATAAACTTCAAAAATTCATTGGTCTTTATTCCACTTCTTTAATATTTTACTAGTCTTCAATTCTTAACCCAAAAACGATTTTTAAACCCTGTGTCTACACTAGCATTAAACTTTTAGTCTTTATATTATATTATGCATATATTTATATTAACCATTATAAATAACCATAATATGTACTTATATAAAGACTGAATCTTTAAAATCACCTAGTAGTTTATTTGACTGCATTTGTCCTTCCTCCACCAGTGATTTACACAAGAACATCATCCTAAAAATTCCCCCCCCCCCCCG